TTAGTAATGTGTCAAGAGAAATTGGTACAAGAAGCCGTAGATACGCTTCTTGATAATGGAATTCGCGGACAGCCAATCAGGGATGGTCATAATAAGGTTTACAAGTCGTTTTCTGATGTAATTGAAGGAAAAGAGGGAAGATTTCGTGAGACTATGCTTGGCAAACGGGTTGATTATTCGGGTCGTTCTGTCATTGTTGTAGGACCCTCACTTCCACTCCATCGATGTGGATTGCCTCGGGAAATAGCAATAGAGCTTTTCCAGACATTTGTAATTCGGGGACTAATTAGACAACATCTTGCTTCGAACATAGGAGTTGCTAAGAGTCAAATTCAGGAAAAAGATACAATTGTATGGGAAATATTGCAGGAAGTTATGCAGGGGCACCCCGTATTGCTGAATAGAGCGCCCACTTTGCATAGATTAGGCATACAGGCATTTCAACCCATTTTAGTCGAAGGACGTGCTGTTTGTTTACATCCATTAGTTCGTAAGGGATTCAATGCAGACTTTGATGGGGATCAAATGGCTGTTCATGTACCCTTATCTTTGGAGGCTCAAGCGGAGGCCCATTTACTTATGTTTTCGCATATGAATCTCTTGTCTCCAGCTATTGGGGATCCTATTTCCGTACCAACCCAAGATATGCTTATTGGTCTATATGTATTAACCATTGGGAATCCCCGAGGTATTTGTAGAAATAGGTATAATCCATGGAATCGAAGAAAGTATCAAAATGAAAGAATTAATTATAATAATCATCAGTCTAAGAAACAAAAAGAACCTTTTTTTTGTAATTCCTATGATGCAATTGGAGCTTATCGACAGAAAAGACTCAATTTAGATAGTCCTTTTTGGCTCCGCTGGCGGATCGATCAACGCATTATTGCTTCAAGAGAAGGTCCCGTCGAGATTCACTATGAATCTGGGGGTACTTGTCAGGAGATTTATGAACACTCTTTTTTAGTAAGAAGTGTAAAAAAAGAAATTCTTTGTATATATATTCGAACAACTATTGGTCATATTTCTCTTTTTCGAGAAATCGAAGAAGCTCTACAAGGGTTTTGTCGAGCCTGCTCGTATGGTCACTAATCATATGGCATCTCAATTAAGTGATTTTGTGACACTGGCGTGAATTTTGATCTCTCTGTTTCTACTAGGACTCTACTTCCTCTGAATTTCTATCCGGATTAATATCGAGAAAGGGAAGTTTTCAAATCATTGACTCAAACTCATTGTCGAATCCCAATCAGCAGAATATGGAGGGACTTATGGCAGAACGAGTCAATCTAGTCTTTCACAATAAAATAATAGACGGAACTGTCATTAAAAAACTTATTAGCAAATTAATAGATCACTTCGGAATGGCATATACATCACACATTCTGGATCAAGTCAAAACTCTGGGTTTCCAGCAAGCCACTGCTACATCCATTTCATTAGGGATTGATGATCTTTTAACGATCCCTTCTAAGGGATGGTTAGTACAAGATGCTGAAGAACATAGTTTAATTTTAGAACAACACCATCATTATGGGAATGTGCACGCAGTCGAAAAATTACGCCAATCTATTGAGGTGTGGTATACTACAAGTGAATATTTGCGACAAGAAATGAATCCTAATTTTAGGATGACAGATTCACTTAATCCAGTCCATATAATGTCTTTTTCGGGAGCTAGAGGAAATGCATCTCAAGTGCACCAATTAGTAGGTATGAGGGGATTAATGTCGGATCCTCAAGGACAAATGATTGATTTACCTATTCAAAGTAATTTCCGCGAAGGGCTGTCTTTAACAGAATATATCATTTCTTGCTACGGAGCCCGAAAAGGGGTTGTGGATACTGCTGTACGAACCTCGGATGCGGGATATCTTACGCGCCGACTTGTTGAAGTAGTTCAACACATTGTTGTACGTCGAGCAGATTGTGGAACCGCCCGAGGGGTTGCCGTAAGTCCTCGAAATGGGATGATGCCCGAGTCCGAAAGAATTTTTATTCAAACATTAGTTGGTCGTGTATTAGCAGAGGATATATATATGGGCTCACGGTGCATCGCTATCCGGAATCAAGATATTGGATTTGGGCTTGTCAATCGATTCATAACCTTTCAAACACAACCACTATTTATTCGAACCCCTTTTACTTGTAGGAGTACATCTTGGATCTGTCGATTATGTTACGGTAGGAGTCCCACTCATGGCGACCTGGTCGAGTTGGGAGAAGCTGTAGGTATTATTGCGGGTCAATCCATTGGAGAACCGGGAACTCAACTAACATTAAGAACTTTTCATACTGGAGGAGTCTTCACGGGTGGTACTGCAGAACATGTACGAGCCCCGTCGAGTGGAAAAATCCAATTTAATGAAGATTTCGTTCATCCCACGCGTACGCGTCACGGGCATCCTGCTTTTATATGTTCTATAGCCTTATATGTCACTATTGAGAGTGAGGATATTCTACATAATGTAACTATTCCACCTAAAAGTTTTCTTTTGGTTCAAAATAATCAATATGTCGAAGCAGAACAAGTAATTGCTGAGATTCGCGAGGTACCATACACTTTGAATTTGAAAGAGAGAGTTCGAAAACATATTTATTCTGACTCAGAGGGAGAAATGCACTGGAGTAATGATGTGTACCACGCATCTATATTTACATATAGTAATGTTCATCTTTTACCAAAAACAAGTCATTTATGGATATTATCAGGAGGTTCGTGGAGATCCAGTGCAGTCCCCTTTTCACCGCACAAGGATCAAGATCAAATGAATATTTCTTACCTTTCTGTAGAACGAGTGTCACTTTCGACTCTCTCGGTGAATAATGATCCACTAAGATACAAATCACTTCGTTCATATTTTTCTGGGAAAAAAAAAGAAGACAAGATTCCTAATTATTCAGAACCCGTCCATTGGAATCTCATATACCCGGCGATTTTACACGGGAATTCTCATTTATTGGGAAAAAGGCGAGGAAATCGATTTCTCGTTCCAATCCAATCGATTCAAGAACGAAAGAAAGAGTTAATGCCTCATTCTGGTATCTCGATTGAACTACCAATAAATGGTATTTTCCGTAGAAATAATAGTATTTTTGCTTATTTCGATGATCCCCGATACAGAAGAAAGAGTTCGGGAATTACTAAATATGGGACTCTGGGCGTGCATTCAATCGTTAAAAAAGAGGATTTTATTGAGTCTCGACCAATAAAAGAATTGAAGTCAAAATACCAAATGAAACTAGATCTATTTTTTTTCATTCCCGAAGAAGTGCATATTTTACCTGAATCTTCTTTGATAATGATACGAAATAATAGTCTCATTGGAATAGATACACGAATTGCTTTCAATATAAATACAAGAAGCTACGCGGACGGATTAGTCCGAATGGAGAGAAAAAAAAAGAGAATTGAACTGAAAATCTTTTCAGGAGATATTCATTTTCCTGGGGAGACCGATAAGATATCCCGACACAGTGGGATCTTGATACCTCCAGGAAAAGTAAACATCGATTTTAAGGACTCCAAAAAATGGAAAAATTGGATCTATGTCCAACGGATCACATCTACTAAGAAAAAGTATTTTGTTTTAGTTCGCCCTGTAGTGACATATGAGATATCAGATGGTCTAAATTTACCAACACTCTTCCCTCCGGATTTTTTACAAGAAAGGGATAATATGCAACTTAGAGTTGTCAATTATATTGTTTATGGAAATGCCAAACCCATTCAAGGAATTTCTGATACAAGTATTCAATTAATTCGGACTTGTTTAATTTTGAATTGGAACCAAGACATAAAAAGTTCTTCTATCGAGGAGGTCTGTACTTCTTTTATTGAAGTAAGTACAAATGGTTTGGTTCGAGCTTTCCTAAGAATCGACTTAGTAAAATCCGCTATTTCGTATCGCAGAAAAAGGAATGATCTCTCAGGTTCAGGATTCATTTCCGATAATGTATCAGATCATACCAACATCAATCCTTTTTATTCCATTTATAAAAAGAGAAAAATGAAACAATCACTTAACCACCAAAATCACGGAACTATTCGCACATTGTTAAATAACAATAAGGAATATCCTTCCTTGATAATTTTATCACCATCTAATTGTTTCCGACTGGACCTATTCAACGATATAAAATATCCCGATGTGAAAAAAGAATTCATTTCAACAGATCCTATAATTAAAATTAGGAATTCGATCGGACCGTTAGGAACGGTCCTTAATTTTTTGAATTTTTATTCCTTTTATTATTTACTAACTCATAATCCAATCTTGATAACTAAATATCTTCAACTTGAAAATTTAAAACGGACTTTTCAAGTGCTTAAATATTATTTAATGGATGAAAATGGGATAATTTCAAATCGTGATCCGTACAGTCAAATCGTTTTCAATTTATTCAATTTGAATTGGTATTTTCTCCATCAAAGTTATTGTCCTAATTATTGGGGAGAAAGACCCACAATAATTAGTCTCGGTCAGTTTATTTGTCAAAATGGATATATAGCCAAAAAAGGACCCCCCTTAAAATCGGGTCAAGTTTTGCTTGTTCAAGTTGACTCTGTAGTAATAAGATTGGCTAAACCTTATTTGGCCACTCCGGGAGCAACTGTTCATGGACATTATGGAGAAATCTTTTACGAAGGAGATACATTAGTTACATTTATATATGAAAAATCGAGATCCGGTGATATAACGCAAGGTCTTCCAAAAGTGGAACAGGTCTTAGAAGTGCGTTCAATTGATTCAATATCAATGAACCTAGAAAAAAGAATTGAGGGTTGGAACGAGCATATAACAAAAATTCTTGGAATTCCTTGGGGATTCTTGATTGGGACTGAGCTGACTATAGTGCAAAGTCGTATATCGTTGGTTAATAAGATACAAAAGGTTTATCGATCCCAAGGGGTGCAAATTCATAATAGGCACATAGAGATTATTGTACGCCAAATAACATCAAAAGTGTTGGTTTCCGAGGATGGAATGTCTAATGTTTTTTTACCTGGAGAACTAATTGGATTGTTGCGAGCGGAACGAACAGGGCGCGCTTTAGAAGAATCGATCTGTTACCGGGCTATCCTATTGGGAATAACAAGAGCATCGTTGAATACTCAAAGTTTCATATCGGAAGCGAGTTTTCAAGAAACTGCTCGAGTTTTAGCCAAAGCAGCTCTTCGTGGTCGTATCGATTGGTTGAAAGGTCTAAAAGAGAACGTTGTTATAGGTGGGATGATCCCCGTTGGGACCGGATTTAAAAGATTACTGCGGCAACATAAGAATAAGAGCATTCCTTTGAAAAAGAGTTTTTTCGAGGGGGAAATACGAGATATTTTGTTCCACCACCAGGCTTATTTGATTCGTGCCGTTCAAAAGAATTTCCATGATACACCTGAGGAATCATTTAGATCATATATCATTTAATGATTCCTAAAAAAAGTGTATTCATACTTACTTTCTTTTGTTTTGGAATTCAATTTCCATTTGAAAAACTCTTTATATATGGTCTTGAGGGGGTAATGGAAATTCAGATAATAATGAATAGGGGTTAGCGGTTTGGATTGTGTATTGACATCGATACGTCCAATCCACGGTAGAAGAAAAGGTTCCGTCGGAACAATTGTTTAGTTCAAGACAACCTCGTCACTTTTTTTTAAACAAAAAAGAAAGAGGAAGTGTGGGAAGAAATGACAAGAAGATATTGGAACATAAATTTGGAAGAGATGATGGAAGCAGGAGTTCATTTTGGTCATGGGACTAGGAAATGGAATCCGAGGATGTCGCCTTATATTTCTACCAAGCGTAAAGGTATTCATATCACAAATCTTACTAAAACTGCTCGTTTTTTATCAGAAACTTGTGATTTAGTTTTTGATGCAGCAAGTAAGGGAAAAGAGTTTTTAATTGTTGGTACAAAAACTAAAGCAGCCGATTCAGTAGCGCGGGCTGCAATAAGGGCTCGGTGTCATTATGTTAATAAAAAATGGCTCGGTGGCATGTTAACCAATTGGTCCACTACAGAAACTAGACTTCATAAGTTCAGGGACTTGAGAATCGAACAAAAGACGGGGAAATTCTACTGTCTTCCAAAAAAAAGAGACGCAGCTATGTTCAAGAGACAATTATCCCACTTGCAAACATATCTGGGCGGGATTAAATATATGACGGGGTTACCCGATATTATAATTATCGTTGATCAGCAAGAAGAATATACAGCTCTTCGAGAATGTATCACTTTGGGAATTCCAACAATTTGCTTAATCGATACAAATTGTGATCCCGACCTTGCAGATATTTCAATTCCAGCAAATGATGACGCTATAGCTTCAATCCGATTAATTCTTAACAAATTAGTATTCGCAATTTGTGAGGGTCGTTCTAGCTATATACGAAATACGTAATTAATAATAAGATAGAAATTCTTTTTTGAACCCCCGAAATTTATGGAATCGTTTACTATTTTCGAATTTGATTATATAAATGAGATAAAAATGAGTGGGGATATTATGTTATTAGTTCGTATCAAAAAATTAAAATAAGCAAGTCGAAAAAGAGATGGTTGAATTAAAATAATTTCCTGGAATTTCAATTTCTGTCAGAGGGTAATATGAATGTTCTATCATGTTCCACCAACACACTAAAAGTGTTATACGAAATATCGGGTGTAGAAGTAGGCCAACATTTCTATTGGCAAATAGGAGGTTTTCAAGTCCACGGCCAAGTACTTATTACTTCTTGGGTTGTAATTGCTATCTTATTAGTTTCAGCCAGTATAGCTGTTCGGAATCCACAAACCATTCCGAATGACGGGCAGAATTTCTTCGAATATGTCCTTGAATTCATTCGAGACGTGAGCCAAACCCAGATTGGAGAAGAATATGGTCCATGGGTTCCTTTTATAGGAACTATGTTCCTATTTATTTTTGTTTGTAATTGGTCAGGGGCTCTTTTACCATGGAAAATCATACAGTTACCCCATGGAGAGTTAGCCGCACCCACGAATGATATAAATACTACTGTTGCTTTAGCTTTACTCACCTCAGTAGCCTATTTCTATGCGGGTCTTAGCAAAAAAGGATTAGGTTATTTCAGTAAATACATTCAGCCTACTCCAATCCTTTTACCCATTAACATCTTGGAAGATTTTACAAAACCCTTATCGCTTAGTTTTCGACTTTTCGGAAATATTTTAGCCGATGAATTAGTAGTTGTTGTTCTTGTTTCTTTAGTACCTTCAGTAGTTCCTATACCTGTCATGTTCCTTGGATTATTTACAAGTGGTATTCAAGCTCTTATTTTTGCAACTTTAGCCGCCGCTTATATAGGAGAATCTATGGAGGGTCATCATTGACTTCACTTACAAATAGTTGTTTTTTGAATTGAGACCAAAATAATAGCGGAACTCAAGATAATCTACTTGGGGAACATCAAAATAGATAACTAATAAGGGATAACTAATAAGGCAGTTATAATATACCGTAATAGGAAAAAAGATTCCACTAAAAATATTTAGGGGGGATTCTAAAAAAAACGAAAGAGATCGAAAGGATCGGTTTCCTAAAATGAATGTCCTATTTGGATGTATTATTTTATTTTCTATAAATAAAAGAATATTTTAATAAATGATATTTTAGTTTATTTATAAATAAATATAAATATTTATAAATAAATATAAAATATTTAATAATTAATAAAAAACAATTTAATAAACAAGAAGAATAAAAAATTAAGAAAGAAAAGAAAATAGAATAAAATGCTAATGAAAATTTCTATGAAATGATTCGCCTTAACCAATTTTTCTATTTTTCTATGTAAATTCGCGGAATAATCATAAAGAAAGAGAAGAATTAAAAAACGCGATTCAAAAAAAGAAATTAGCCAGTTCAAAATTGTGTATTTTGAATGCCTAGAATCCAACTATTATCGAATTCAGCTATGGAGTTTTTCCCGTTCAAAAAGAATTCTAATGGATCTAAGATCAAAATAAGTTGGTTTACATTCTGGAAGAAACACATGTATATGGGATATTAGATATTGAATAGTTATATATGACCTAAAAAATATCTAATACCCTAATACTATGAATTTCAATAGGGATTCCAATAGACGTCTTTGGTTTTGGATTCCTAAGAATCCAACTTTCAAAAAGCGATAGAGAATCAGTTCTGATGATTCAATAATATTATTCTATTACTTCAATTTTGAGTTTTTAGTTACTCTGTTTGGATGAAACTGCGTGATGGAATAATTCATCTATAATTCATTGAATGATTGTATCATTAACCATTTTTTTTGTGAGGAATTTAACTTATCATGAATCCACTGATTTCTGCCGCTTCTGTTATTGCTGCTGGGTTAGCTGTCGGACTTGCTTCTATTGGACCTGGGGTTGGCCAAGGGACTGCTGCGGGCCAAGCTGTAGAGGGGATCGCAAGACAGCCCGAGGCGGAGGGAAAAATACGAGGTACTTTATTGCTTAGTCTGGCTTTTATGGAAGCATTAACAATTTATGGATTGGTTGTCGCTTTAGCGCTGTTATTTGCGAATCCTTTTGTTTAATCTTGTCTTAAACACTTAAACAATCACAAATATATATAGATATAGAAAATTTGGACTTATTTTTTTTTTTTTTTTTGTCTGAATTTATTTTATTCAGGACTTATACTTGCTCCTTGCTTTTTGGAATTATATCGATAATTCACTCCGACAATTTACAATTGGGGACACTAATCCCTGCCCGGGAAGGAAAGATTTAAAGATGAGTAATTAGCATACCGATCCGCTTTCTTCCTTCCCGTTCTTAGAAATTGAAACTTTAAGGAGTCTTCCAACAAACGAAATATTCCGAAATTGATACGAAACTTGAAATTTGATAGCTAATTCTAAAATTCTAATAAGTATTATTATTAGGAATTTTTAATTGAAAAAATCGATTTAGAAATAAACTTTCTCTTTCTAAATCGATATATCGATTTAGAAAGAGAGAGGGAAATTCAAATACAAATAACAAATAAATAGAAAATCGATATTGATTTCGAAATCAATTCTATAGATATAAGAAATTCATATAAATCGAATATAAGAATATATAGAAGTATATATAAGGGAAGTGATACAAAAAAGAAACCCTATTCTTGTTTTTTTATCTATCTGTAAAAGAAAGGAGATTGTATGAAAAATCTAACCGATTCTTTCCTTTCCTTGGGCCAATGGCCGCTGGGCGGGAGTTTCGGATTTAATACCGATATTTTAGCAACAAATCCAATAAATCTAAGTGTAGTATTTGGTGTATTGATCTTTTTTGGAAAGGGAGTGTGTGCGAGTTGTTTATTTCAAGAATAGGCTGGACCGGTCCAGCTGCACTTTTTTTTTCATTATTTTCATTTTAACTAGTAAAAAAGAAAATTAAAGTAAAAGATGCATGATCTCGCGAATTACTTATGAATTTTGAAATTGATTGAATTTTATCAATTCATAAAAAATGATATCTTAAATATTTAAGAAACGTAGCATTTCGTAATTCATTGGTAAATCCGCTTTGATTCTCAATCAACCAATAATGCGGGACTAATTATATGGTTAAAGTGAAACCTTTGAAGTCCAAACATAGCATGGTATTCTTTCTACTACTATCGTCATTTGAAATTTCAAATGAAGGACTAGTTGAAATTTTTTGTTCGATATAGAACGCTCATATCGAGAAAATGATTTGAAACCTTTATTGTATTGCAAAAGGGTCACACTTTTTTTTTTTTTTCTATATTATCTTATCAAATGCCAAATCGATGACCTATGGAATATATAATGTATGTAGAAAGTGAAACGAATTCTTTGGATTTCAATAAAAATAAAAAAAAAGCAACTTTGCTGACAATTTCATATTTTTTTTTATTTGGTCAGAAGAGTCCTCCAAATTTTTATTATGATCTTGAATTAGTATTCGTGATCCGTTTTTCGATTTTGGAGGGGTGTGAATCTGAATAGAGAAAAGAGGATAG